TGACTCTATCTCCTGGCAGTATCCGTATAAAACTACGTCGGATCTTTCCTGAAACATAACCTAGAATCAGATCTTCATTATCTAAACGAACCCGGAACATGCCATTGGGAAGGGATTCAGTAATTAAACCTTCATGAATCCATTTTTGTTCTTTCATTCCAGGTAAAACCTCCTTGAAGTATCAACTAATGGAGGAGGAACGATATTAGACAACCCACCCTTTCTCTTTTTTTTTTCACAAATAGGAAGTTTCGGATCCAATTCGGATAATAGAAGGATTACCATATATAACACAAAATTTCTCCTCCGATTCCTTCTTGTCGAGCCTCTCGATCTGTCATTATACCTCGAGAAGTAGAAAGAATTACAATCCCCATTCCACCTAAAATTCTAGGAATTCGTTGATAGTTAGAATAGATTCGTAGACCAGGTCGACTGATCCGTTTTAAATTTAAAAGATTTCTATAGGGCCTTCTCCTATTCCTTCTATGTCGCAGGGTTAAAACCAAAAAAAATTTGTTGCTTTCCCGATGTTTCCTCACGTTTTCGATAAAACCTTCTCGTAAAAGTATTTTAACAATGTTTTCGGTAATATTTGTAGATGCTATTCGAACCACTCTTTTTCTATCCATGTCAGCATTTCGTATAGAGGTTATTATGTCAGCAATAGTGTCTCTACCCATGATGAACTAAAATTATTGGTTTCTCCGAATTTTGATATAATCAACATGTTTTTATTTTTTACTTCTTTTATTTATCTATGAATATGAATTATTCAAGGTATATGCGTGAGACACAATCTACTAATTAATCTTAATCTATTTTTTCAAATACCCTACTATAACCATATCACGCTCTTATCTTATAATACCTCGGGAGCTAATGAAACTATTTTAGTAAAATTTAACTGTCTCAATTCCCGGGCGATCGCACCAAAAACTCGAGTTCCTTTTGGATTTCCTTCTTGATCAATGACAACTGCAGCATTGTCATCATATCGTATTATCATACCGTTGTCACGTTTGAGTTCTTTACAGGTACGTACAATTACAGCTCTGACCACTTCTGATCTTTCTAGGGGCATATTTGGTACTGCTTCTTTGATCACAGCAACAATAATGTCACCAATATGAGCATATCGGCGATTGCTAGCTCCTATAATTCGAATACACATCAATTCTCGAGCCCCGCTGTTATCCGCTACATTCAAATGGGTCTGAGGTTGAATCATATCATTTTTTTTTAATCTGTTCGTTGAATGCAAAGGGCGAAGAAAAAAAAAAAGAAATATTGTTTGTCCAAAAAAATAAACCTGCGCTTGCTTTTTTTTTTTTTCATTCCCAAGACCTATTTCTTTTGGTTTTACATTCTTATCCCGAAATAATGAATTGGGTTCGTATAGGCATTTTGGACGCTGCTATTGAAATAGCTTTTCTGGCTATATTTTCTGTTACTCCACCCATTTCATAAAGTATTCGACCTGGTTTAACAACAGCTACCCAATATTCAGGGGATCCTTTCCCCGAACCCATACGGGTTTCTGTGGGTCTTACTGTAACTGGTTTATCTGGAAATATACGTACCCATATTTTTCCGCCACGACGCGCATTTCGTGTCATTGCTCGTCGTCCGGCTTCTATTTGTCTAGATGTGATCCAAGCGGGTTCAAGTGCTTGAAGAGCATATTTACCGAAACAAATCTGATTACCTCGATAAGATATTCCCTTCATTCTTCCTCTATGTTGTTTACGGAATCGGGTTCTTTTGGGGTTATAGTTGATGGTTGTTTCTCAATTCCATCTCTACTACAGAACTGGACGTGAGAGTTTCTTCTCATCCAGCTCCTCGCGAATAAAAGGATTCAAATTAAAAATATTTAAATTGAATTAAGATATCCATGTATTTAATGAATAATACACTGAATCGTGGGATTCTTTGAGATTTCATCTAATCTATTAGTAATTTGTATATCGTATTTGGATATATAACTAAATATATTAAAGATCTATTTCTATTTATAGATAATATTTTTTTTATAAGGTTATAACGTATAGCGAATCGTTATTTTATTTTGTCCTTTATCGTATCGGATTGCCCAAAATTTAGCAATCCAACAAAATCAAGTTTTCGCGGGCGAATATTTACTCTTTCAATATCTATTTCAGTTGTAGGGTTAGCTCATGACTTCTCAGAATAGATGAATTGGTTCCTGGTTCGTTCCGCCATCCCGACCAATGAATCATTAGGATTCGTTTTCAATAGAATCTTCTAGATTCATAGGTTCCATCGTTCCCATCGCTCCTTGCTTAATGGTTAGGCCTGAATTCTACAATGGAGCTCTTAATTCAATTTGTTCTTGAGTCAATTTTCTCAGTCTTTATTGGCTCGAGGCTCTTGATTTTTTTGTTTTATGAACAAATTCATTTAATTATCGATAAATCAGTATTGATGCTTTATTACACTGCCTTTTATGAGATAATTCATAGACCTTACATATTGG